GCTTTTAGTTTATATATTTTTACTTAATTTATATATTCTATATTAAAGTTTTAATTTAACTGAAGTACAAAAATCAATTTTAAATTTTTGATAATCTTGAGTCAAGAACGTAATAGGACGTTTTCGATTGGTTCATAGTGACAATCGAAGATGGTAAGATTGAGATCAAATAAATGGGAAAAATCGAAAAGAAATAAAGAAATAAAAATAGGGGTATGCGATAGATAATGATCTATCTTGATTCTATATTTTTTTATACTTTTGACTTAAGACTTAAGGGCGACAAAAGAAAGAACGGGTCTTATTATTCTGACATATTATTAACATAACATTCCTTTGATACTTCTGAGACGTCAAAGGTTGTCTCTACGTATTTTGCTTGTACTTAATGTTTTCCGATTATACTAGAAATCTTCGAGTATAATCATTAGAACTTGGTCTAATTGAATTTATTGGATTGTTTCATCAATGGTGTTGGATCATAACTCCCTTTTGACTCTTCGCTGGTAATTCTACTATTATTAGTGAACAATAATTGAATAATTCCTTCATAGAGATCGAGGACATAATTTACATGGATATAGTAAGTCTCGCTTGGGCTGCTTTAATGGTAGTCTTTACATTTTCCCTTTCACTCGTAGTATGGGGAAGAAGTGGACTCTAGAAGTACTACTAATTGAGTTTAGGAATCAAACTGTATCAATTTTTTTTATAGATCGTTCTGCAAAGACTATTTTTTAATTTATTATTTCAATTTCAAAATTGAATTTGAAAATATTTTCATTTCGAAGTTATATGTATTGGATTCTAGTGGAGTAATGTATTCTATAAATAATATATGAACTCTTTCAATCAAACAAAGATTTCAATTATTCCTTTGTTCCTATTTCGAAAGTAAAAGTGCTCCAAATGGTATGAAATCTTTTTCAATCGAATTCTTCATAAATCTTCTTATAGTGACAATGAGTAAGAACGAAACCTTTTATTACTATATACTTTACTTTTTCTTTGTTATTTTTTTCCTTCTTTTTCTTTCCTCTTCAAAGAAAAAAGAAAATAGTTCTGTTATTACATTACGTCGATACACTTTTTTACGGAAAACAACATAGACGTAGCGGTTGTCCAAGGAGATACTACACATAAGAAAATATTGTCTTTGGGCAAGTCACATATTGCGCACTTACCATTTGTGTTTTATTATTTTAAAGATTTTATTTAAAATATTATTTATGCTGGTCTCTTTTTTGATTTCATATCATGGTTGAAAGGTTAAAATCGGTGAGGTTTATTAATCCTTTTCGAAATCCGAAGAGGTTCCCATGGAACCTCTGGATCCTTTGTCAACTGGTCAATTAATTACTTTTTTGTTGGAATGCTAACAAGAAGATTACTTGATTTTCTTTTATTATACCCATATCTACTTTTCTTTCATTGATTTGATTCTTTCTTTCTTTCAATGTATATCGAAATTCACATTAAATTAAAAAAGATAAGAAATCTAGGAATTAGAATCATAAGAGTAAGAGTGGTCTTTCGATTATTTCAAATTGATTGGAATCAACACAAATCAAATAGAAATGGATGAAGCAAAGAAATAGAATTGGGACATGGAACTATGTACATTATATATGGAATTGATATCTATATATGAAGATAATAATGTCATTGATATATATTATATTAAATTAACCTGTATCGTCATACAGCAAACTTTATAAAGTAAATAACAATACTAGTATTGTATGGTAGAAAAATATTTTTCTACCATACTATCTAGTATCTCATCGAATACTGCTCTCATAGAATACTGCTGATTCTAGTTCGATCATTTCATTTAAAACGTGAAATTTGAATCCTTTTATTTTATTTCTTCTCTTTAATCAGTGATAAGAACTAAAGAGTCACAAGTTTAATTCAAATTAATCACTTTGACTTACTGTTTTTACGTATATTATAAGTAAAAAAGCAGTAGGAATTAGAATGAACAGTGCAGTAGCAATAAATGCGAGAATATTTACTTCCATAATTTCATCCTTTCATTTTTCTTTAATTCGCAATAACTCGGGATTTAATCCCATAGAGATGATAAATCTTTTGTCTGTAAATTCAATGGGATGAATTACATCGAGATATAATCGAATCGGATCAATATCATGAATAACAATATCTGACAAATTGATTCATCGTCAAGAATTGAATAGTATAACATAGGAAGATCTTTTATCCATACCGAATTCCAAAGTCAATTTTGATACAATCAAAAATCCATTTACTTCTTTACTTTATTTTTTATTTCTATTTTATATTTTTCATTCTTTTATATTTTTATAATATAAAAATTAGCGCCCTCCTTGTACAATCATTTGATGAAGTATCATCTAACCACTTTTCCACTTACCATTGGTTACAAACAATAGAAGAAATTCAAAAAAATAACAAAGAAAAGAGATTCCTGTTAGCAATGAAATTCTACTGTTTGTACTCCCTTTCACAGAACAGAAATATGGAAGGATGAATTGATGTATTTTTTTATTGGATATTGGATTTGGATCCATCGGGACTGACGGGGCTCGAACCCGCAGCTTCCGCCTTGACAGGGCGGTGCTCTGACCAATTGAACTACAATCCCAAGAAAATAACATAATAAAATTAAGGTGTACAGTATACATATTCTTATGATTTTATTCAAATACTTTCGATATGGATATGAACTTTAGCAAGAGAGGCAGTGATTACTAATAATCTCTTCGTTATTTCCAAATTAATTGGATAGTCAATCTTTCAATGAAACAAGGTCCTTTTTTCTTTACTCTTTTCTTTAGACTTTACACTTCCAGATCTTGATATGAATCTAGATCTTTAGCAAAGATCAAAACTTGTTGGAAAAAGAATAAATAAATAGCGATAGGGGTAAAGATAAGATATATCAATATCAGAGAATTTGATCAGAGATTTTGACTTTTTTCTATTGGGATCGATGATTTCTGGAACAACAAAGGCTTATATCATTTCATGGTGGATCGGCGAATTATTGGGCCGAGCTGGATTTGAACCAGCGTAGACATATTGCCAACGAATTTACAGTCCGTCCCCATTAACCGCTCGGGCATCGACCCGGAAAGAATCAATCCAGGCTTAGTGATAATCCACGATCAACTTCCTTTTGTAGTACCCTACCCCCAGGGGAAGTCGAATCCCCGCTGCCTCCTTGAAAGAGAGATGTCCTGAACCGCTAGACGATGGGGGCATACTTGCCCAACCGTCATAATACTATGATCATAGTATGAATAGTTTTTTGAAATTGTCAATATTATGGAATCATATGACTCAATGCGAAGGATCCTTCTGTCTTTCACGATTATATATATATAATCTTTTGATTATTTAGATTCCTGAATCGTTATCGTTCATTCTAATCGACATTTTATAATTCGATAAATAAATCTATTTCATTTTTTTTTTTCTTAAAATTTTTAATTTTATTAATATAATATTATTAATAATTTCAATAATTATTAATAATATTAATATTAGTAATATTATTTATTTTTAATAAATCTTATTTTAATTTGATTTAGTTTGGGAGACAAGCTGAATCGCTTTATTTTATTAATGATTCGATGAAATATTTGGGATCTAGGTTGAATTGGTAGGTACATGTATCAATGAAATGCCTTTCGTTATGATGGCAATTAGGATCCGTCTTGAAAGAATTCCTTGCATTGATTGATATTTATGAAATCAAATATCATTAAACCTCCTTTTTTTTACTTATACTTACAAGTATATCCTATACTCATTATGTAAATAAGATTTATCGTTCCTGAGTGAACCACTATAACGTTTAAGATATATTATAACGTATAAGATGTATTTATATACATATAACATATAATATGGATATACACTAAACACATAGTGACTAGTGGCTTATTCAGGAATTGAATCAAATATGCCCTTTTAACTCAGTGGTAGAGTAACGCCATGGTAAGGCGTAAGTCATCGGTTCAAATCCGATAAGGGGCTTTAGTTTTTTCATAAAACTACCGCGGTAGTATTCATATTTATTAAGTAATAAAAATATTATTAATATTTTTATTACTTAATAAATAAGTAAGAAACCTTATTAATTATACTATACTAAATAGTATAGTAATTAGAGTTATAAGGTTGAACATTTCCTATTATGTTTATTATAATAATATTTTATATTATTAATGATATAATGACTAGTATTAAGTTTAGACTGAAAAATAATAAGTTGTCTACTTGAATCGACAAATATTTCTATTTTTTATTATTGCAATAAAATCAATTAGAAATCAACAAAAGAAAAAAGTAAGTGGACCTAACCCATTGAATCATAACTATATCCACTATTCTGATATTAAAATTAAAAATTGGAACAGTGGATCTTTTTTTTTTTCATTTTAATATTTCTTTGGACTAGGCGGTAATCTGTCGATATTGCCGATTAAATCTTCTTGTTCCTAGATGTTCTGTTCTATAAAAGGAATAAATTGCTATTCCCTTCCTTTCCAGAAAAGGTTTTATTCCAAGTCACAACATAAGAGATGTTTTAACTATATTTTATTCTATGTTTTATTCCAGAACACAAGACAAGATCCATTTATATCGTATTATTTATATCTTAGAGACTTATATATATATCATATCGTAGTCTCATGTATCAAATATTTACATCTAATCTATATGGATGGATACGATATTTTTGTTCTGACAATGTGATGAAAATGGGTGCGAGAAAGAGACTTTTATTTATAGTCTCCTTATTATATTTTAATTGAATATTGTATTGAATTTCCTAATAGGAATCTTTTGAAAATAAAATATAAAGAATAAAAAAGTAATAAAGTAATCAAAGTATATGATACTGAAATAGTTTAATACACATAGAAATTAGAAGAATACATAAAAATAAATATTCTTATAAGATTTTCCAAGGGGATTCGGGAATAAGAAATAAGATTGGGTAACAG